ATGGTAGCCTTGGTTATTATAGGAGAATGTATCCATTCATGCAGAGAATCTACTGGGATTTTCTACTCCCCTAATGCCTCGCCCAGCTAGTCAGAGGAATAATGACCAGACGCCCATTGAGTGATCCCCAATTAGGAAGGTCTATGAGGCAACCATAGAGTGTCCCTTTAGGCTAAAACAAAAGGTAAACGGAAAAATACGAGGATCCCATTTGAATATTAAATCAACAAAGCAAATAGCAAAACATGATAACGGTCGGTCAATCATGGGTTCTTGCGTTAACTAACTAAGACTAATGATCCACGAACGGATTCCGATAGCGCTATCCCTAGGGATCATGTTTGGGGCCATCATCTTAGGCATGACTTTCGTGGAATCCCTTTTTAGATATTGAGTAAGGGACAAGTAGAAAGGAGATGAACTACTTATATAGTTATGTTTTGCATTTTTATTTGCTAAATTTCTTTTCTTTTTGAAGCCGCGGGTTTTCGCAATGGGGTTAGTAAGCAATAAATGAATGGGTTTAGTTCCACCATTCAACATGAGGGCGATCCTCATTTAGTGTACTTTTTCCCCATACTCCATCTTCTTAGAGTCCCTTCAAGATATTTTCCCATAAATAAGTAAGCTACCACTGTCAAGCTACTAGCTACAGGAACTGATTGACTGAATTACAATCCAACGGCAGGAAAAAACGGATTAAGTGCATCACGCCTAAACCTTCCACTAATTGCAATATTTATGTGTGATGTGAGCCCTTTGAAAGTTCGGGTTTCCATTCTCCGCATTCCTGGGTAGGACCCACCTTCTGAATCAAGATCGTATACCTAGGTGAGCACTGTTTCACATGCAAAAAGTTAGGACTTTCAGTACGCCATTGGTTGATCTGTTAATTCAGATTAAGTTCAATATAGTCAAGTGTTCAGTATGGTCATTGTGCATTGACTTTAGTGCGTTACCGGTTGGTTCTCCGTAAGAGGAACAACAACAGATTAGTGGCATTTTAATAAGAAGGAAATCTCAGAAGATAGCGTTGGGATACTTACGGTATAAATGAAGGGCCATAAGGACCTATTGGCACTATTACTAAGTCGCCAACCTGAAAGTGATCCTTAAGATGGGGTTTTTTCAACGCCCAACTGATCCATATGATGCCCACAATTAAAACGTCTTCCGGACAGAAGATTAGGAAAGAAAAGGCTAGATGGGCTTCTTCTCTTCTCTCCCCCGGCCAATCATACCACCTAGTGAGTAGTCGTCCAATTCCGGCCGTCCGGCAAATACAACTACCTACTTAGAAAAGTAGTAGAGCTGGGCATGATGGGTATTCTTTTCTGCCAACCTGGAATACAAATGCTGTTATGTCGGCTGCTGGGCCAATCGAATCTTTGATCCGGCCGGCTCGGTTTCCTTATTCAATTCAAAGGCAGGTCGTCCCTTGTTGGCGGAAGGGAAGTCAGAAGTCCCAAGTTCAATCATTCCATTCGCCTTAACGGACCGTAGGACTAGCTAAGGTGCTCTTAGTGCTATGTTTGCTAAAAGGGGGATTTTTCGACCTATTAGTTGGCTAGCTAGGAAGGCTGGTATGACTAAAGTAACTATGGGCACTAAAGCCGTTCCAACTGGATTCTGGACTCGGGGGCATACAATCACATCACAGGTGATGCGTCTGGGTTAGTTTGGCCTACTCTGAAGAGTATTAAGATAATCCATTCATATACACTGCGGATAATTATCCTATAAAAATGGCTCGTTCTGGAACCGTTTCTATGAAAATGAGTCCCTCTATACTCCAACTCTGCTTTTTTATATGTTCCTAACATTTCCCAACACTGACTTCTATTGGGCAACTCTTTGCTCACAAATTTCTCGTCTTGTTTTATCCTTCTGGATGTCTTGTGCATGACCTGGTGACAGGGAAGCCAAAAAATGTGAGCGCTCCTGCGCGATACGGCTTTTTGGTTGAGCCGTATCTTGCTCCTTTACCGACTTAAACCTTCACTTACGGAACTGTCCTTACTTGACTGAACTTTCACTTTCTCTCTGCGATACCCAAGCGTCTTTACAGGAACTGGAAGGTTGGATATTCTCTTCGGCGACCAAGAACAGAACGGAAAGACTTTTCAGCCCGAAAGATAGGAAGATTATCTGCTACACTAGCCCTTCAGCCTAAACCGCCCAAGAACATAAAGAAAAACTATCTTATCTACATCCACGGAGTAACCGATGGAACGAAAGACAAAGATAGAATGTCTGTATCTCCAAAGCCGCTTGACTTGCTTAGTAATGAAAGAGTGCGAGCTAATAGAAGGATTTGACTCTGATCAAAGCAACCAAAAGCAAGGGCAGATTATTTTATCCGCTAAACTAGCCTACCACGAGTCCATGACCTGAACCGCCTACCCTAAACTCGCATACCCGTACCTGGCTACCTGTTCTGAATAGTGAGAAAGACTTTCTTTTGTTAGCTTGACTTTCAAGTAGTCGTGAGTCGAGATAG